ATCGATTTCTTTTTTTTTTTTTTCAAAATAGTTTGATATATGAGATGAATCTAGAATCGATTATTTTGATTTGTTACTTATTTTGTTATTGAAGTGCGGGGATTTGCATATGTATAAAAGACTACAACACAAAAAGGATTTTCGTTTTATGGTTGTTCCATATACATCTGGCCCTAATAAACGTTCTGACGAAACTTCGGTTCAATTATGTTCGAGAAAAAGAAAGAGGATTCTTGCATTTTTTACACCCTGCTATTATTCTTTAGCCCTTTTCTATTTCTCAAAATACTTCAATTGGTACACGCAAGAAATAGGCCAATTCAGCAGCTTTTTGTTCAATTTCTCGTGGAGTCAAATTCTCATCAGTACGGGTCAAGGGAACGGCCCCCCGGCCTCTTATGTCTATATAAAGGACACGACGAGCATAAATACCCTCCTTAACTTCTATTCTAACGGACTGAATTTCTTTTATAAGGAATCGAAGGAATATACGACGATTTTTTCCAGGAAATCCCCAACGAAAAATACACACTATTCCTTCCTTTCTATCGAATCGATCATAACCACTACCTACATTCCAGGAAATTGTGCACCACAAATAGGAGCTAATAAAGAGACCCGCGATTCCGTAGAAAGACATCACGATCCCTTGTGGAAAAAAAACGATTTGCTGAGACGGAAAAAAAGATATCAAATTTCTACCAAGATAACTGGAAATTCCAACTAATAAGAATCCTAATGAACCTAAAAAAAGGATAAATGCCCAGCAGAAATTACTTATTTTTCGAGATCCCCTTATAAGTTCTATCCATATATGTTCTGATCGCCAACTCATACTTAATCCGATTTCATTTTATTGGAATTGAGATAATACCCCACATGAATTTGACTTTACTTTTTTTGTTTCCGAAGTAACTCTCATCAACTAGCACTTGAATCTTTAGCAATAATTCATCAAATTGGTTAGATCTAAAATAATAACATACCCTTCATATGATCCCACTATACATATAGATCCACCTACTTTGATTTTCTATTTCATCCATCCAGCGATCCAGATCGACTTGAAAATAGCTAGAAGGCATTTACCCACGTACCATCTTTCTGCAGACCTAAGAGCTTTTTCCTTTTTGTTCGGCGGAAATCACACGGTATATCATATTCCACTAAATAGATATCTGTGTTATGATACAAGTCTCAGGTTGAAAAAAAAAAAAAGGATGAGGTTGGTTCCCATCGGATCTAAACAATCTTGTTTTTTTGAACATAAAGAAATAAAGAAGCCATTGCAAGTGCCGGAAATATTAGGCCTACTAAAGGCACAAAAATAGAGGGAAAGTTGAAAGTTGTCATAGAAAGGGTACCTCGATTGACTATTTGTACCTGTTATTATTTTAAAATAAAATTATCTTATAATAATTATAATTAAGAATTGTAATTATTATTAATTCGTAAATTCGTAGATAATTAATTATTATTAATTAAATAATAAATTCTTAGTATCTATATATCTAAGTGAGTATATAGAATAAGTGCAAGGAATGTCGAACTAAATAAATGGACTTATTCATCGTTCTACAATTAGATCTTATGTGAGCAAAGAAAACCTCATTCTTCTTTACTTTGATTCCGCTAAACTAACTACTCGGTTGCTACAAATCAAATAATTAAACTTAGTGTTCTACTTGATTGGTAAATTTGAATCCAAAGGTAAGAAAGCGTGGAGCTTCAATAGCTCACTAAGAATGCTTTTTAAAGGATTACGTGGTACGATTAGGTCGAATAAGCCCTTCTGGAATAACAATTCAGCGACTTGTGAACCTTCCGGTACTGTTTTATTTAATGTTTGCTCAATTACTCTTTTACCCGCAAATGCAATGTAGGCATTGGGTTCAGCAATAATGATATCCCCCAACATACCAAAACTGGCTGTCACCCCACCGGTAGTAGGAGATGTAAGGATTGATACATAAACTAACCTTTTATTTGATTGATAATCATATAAAGCAGACGATATTTTAGCCATTTGCATCAAGCTCAAACTTCCTTCTTGCATACGTGCCCCCCCGGAAGCACACACTATAATAAGGGGTAGAAATTTATTGGTAGCGTACTCAATCAAACGAGTTATTTTCTCCCCTACTACGGATCCCATACTACCCCCCATAAACTGAAAATCCATAACCCCAATTGCTACGGGAATACCATTTAGTTGGCCTATGCCTGTTTGAACAGCATCAGTTAATCCTGTCTTTCTTTGATAAGAATCAATACGATCTTTATAAGGCTCTTCCTCCGAATGAAATTGAACGGGATCCAAAGAAACCATGTCTTCATCCATAGGATCCCAAGTACCCGAATCGATCAAAAGTGTGATTCTATTTGAACTACTAATTTTCAAATGATATCCACATTCGGCACAAACACTCGTTGTTAATTTCGAATCTTTTTGATAAATTAATTCAGAACAATTTTCGCATTGAAGCCAGAACCCTCCGTA